CCAATTGAGACATTGTAGAATAAGCTAAGCCTCTCTTAATATCTTTTTGAGCAAGAGCTAAAGTAGCTCCTAAAAATAATGTTATTATACCTATCAAAGATATTAGATTTAGTATGTGAGGTATAACTATGAAAAGAGGAAGAAGACGAGCTACAAGAAAAATTCCCGCAGCTACCATGGTAGCAGCATGGATAAGAGCCGAAATAGGGGTAGGCCCTTCCATGGCATCGGGTAACCAGACATGAAGGGGAAATTGGGCAGATTTAGCAACTGCGCCGGAAAATAATAGGAAGGCACATAAAGTAACAAATAAAGGATTAACTTCATTATTATAAACCAAGTTTTTGAATATTTCAAACAAATCCCGAAATTCAAAACTACCTGTTATCCAATAAAAACCTAAAATTCCTAATAATAACCCCAAATCCCCAACACGATTAGTTACAAACGCTTTTTGACAAGCATTCGCCGCACTGGGTCGGGTGAACCAAAAACCTATTAATAGATAAGAACACACTCCAACTAATTCCCAAAAAATATAAATTTGTATTAAATTCGAACTAGTAACTAATCCCAACATTGAAGTATTGGAAAAACTCATATAAGCAAAAAATCTCACATATCCCCCATCATGAGACATATAATTGTCACTATAAATAAGAACCATAATGCCAACACTTGTGATTAATATTGACATAATAGAAGTAAGTGGATCAACCAAGTAGCCAAACTCTAAAGAAAAACCATTATTTATGGTCCAAGACCATACAGATTGATAGACAGAATTGGTATTTAGTTGCTGAATAAAAAAATGGGATGAAAAAAGCATAACTATACTTAATAATAAAACACTCGGAAAAGCCCACATACGGCGAAGATTTTTGGTTGCCCTTGGAAAAAGTAGAAGTCCTGCTCCTATTAACATAGGAACTGGAAGTGGAATGAACGGTATGATCCATGAATATTGATATGTATATTCCATAAAAAAATAAATAAAAAAATTATCTTAATTAATTGTTTCTGATTCACCGGTTCTTATTTCTTTTCTTTTGAAAACGATCGATTAATAAAAATTAAGATATATAAAACAAAACTTAATATAAAATTTTCCAGCCTTAATTATTTAGAATCTTTACAAACTACTTCAACTATTTCAAACGAAGATGAAGAGTTAGGGTTAGTCAAATGATATGAACAAGTTACGAGTGAAAAAGAAATACGTACTTTGGTTATTATTAATATTGAATTGAATTGTTAATATGAAATTAAAATTTTTAAGTAAAATTTTATGAAGATAAAAACGAAAAATTGCATTTTCGGTCTAATTATTACGTATTAAAATAGTTTTTTTATATCTATAGAGCAAGGATAAATAATGACAGCAAAAACAGTATTTTATACGAATCATAGGAACCATAACTTGACCCATAAAACCTATTTATTGCAGTTTGTTTGGGTTATTTTATTCCCAATCATTAACGAGTTCATTTTAGAACTAAAATGATTGTCTTTCATTACAATTACAATAAAAGCGATTTGTAGGAAATACTATACCACACTTTTTTTATGTAAAATAAAAACGGAGGGGCCACTAAAACCACTTTTAGAAAGTCTTTTTTATATTTTAATCGATTAACTACTAGGCTCATTCGAGTTTGAAAATTAAGTATACTTTTTCTTCGAACTTGACCAATTTAATTAATATAATAGAAAAAGAAAAATTATTAAAGTTTTGTTAGTAAAGGTATTGGATTTTTAAACCTTTCGATGTATTTTATTACATGTAAAAATGTAACATGACAAAAAAAGAAAGCAAACACGCAACCCTTTTGTTTGTATTTTTTTGATTTTCTCAACTCCAATCTATTCTATTTGGCATAGTAGATTTATTGTTCTTAGTAATATTTTAGAAGATTTTTCCATAGACCTTGGGAGTGTAATTTAGAGAATAACTAGCTAGAGATATAGTAAAGAACAATTGATATTGAACAATAGATGTCTTTCACATCCAACCGCCGAACCTATTATCATTTTTTAATGGCAGTTCCAAAAAAGCGCACCTCTAGTTCAAAAAAACGTATTCGTAAAAATAGTTGGAAAAGGAAGGGGTATTGGGCAGCATTGAAAGCTTTTTCATTAGCGAAATCTCTTTCTACCGGTAGCTCAAAAAGTTTTTTTTATGTGACAAATAAATAAAAAACCAATAGACTAAATAATAAGGATCGGTCTAATTCGAAAAATAGTCTAATTTTTGTTATAATTTAGTTATTTATTTATAAGTTTTTTTTCTATAATTTAGAAGTTATCAAAATTATATAATTATATAATACAAAATAATATAATTATATAATATATAATAATAGTAAAAAAATCTAAATTACTATTTCATTTTTTTCATTTAATAAAAAAAAAATTTTCCCTTCTCTAATGTTTTAACCTGATCAATAACAATATTAAATTGAATTCATTTTGTTTTTTTAGTAGAAATAAGAATTCGGTTGTCTACTGAATTTACAAAAGGAATCGTATTCTAAGGAATGGTATTCTTTTGTTTGAAAAAATAATAAATGCAAGCACAAGGTTTCACCTTTGGTTTTGGTATGCTTTATCATTTTCAAGATGGGGATTCTCACCTTCCCCATCGACTTGACTCGATAATTCATTTTTATTTTTAGTTCTATCCATGGATTGAAGTCAAAATTATCTAGTTACAAACGTTCCGTTTTATTTTCAGGAGACCATAGAGTAATAAACTACGAAACGAAAAATCCCGTTCCCTTGTTAGTTAAATTAATAAATTAAAAAAAGGTATACCCTAAAATGAAAATATTAAATAAATAATAAACAAAACGATTTGAAACAAACTTTTAGTCATCAATTTGACTGTTTCCTAAAAAAATATTGAATTAACCACCTCAATCTCGACGATTGAATAAAAATAGGTTATTATGATTTTGAATAAGCCGCTATGGTGAAATCGGTAGACACGCTGCTCTTAGGAAGCAGTGCTAGAGCATCTCGGTTCGAGTCCGAGTGGCGGCATGGCTTTTTCTAAAAGAGTAAGCCCTATAATGAATTCAATTCCCGATTTCAATTACTATAATTGAGGCCCCCAGTTTTTAATAATTTTTATGATATTTTCAACTTTAGAGCGTATATTAACTCATATATCCTTTTCAATCATTTCAATTGTAATTACAATTCATTTGATAACTTTATTAGTCGATGAAATCGTAGGACTATATGATTCATCAGAAAAGGGGATGATAGCTACTTTTTTCTGCATAACAGGATTGTTAGTTACTCGTTGGATTTTTTTGGGGCATTTACCATTAAGCGGTTTATATGAATCATTAATTTTTCTTTCGTGGGGTTTTTCCATTATTCATATGATTCCGTATTTAAAAAAACAAAAAAACCATTTAAGCGCAATAACCGCGCCAAGTGCTATTTTTACCCAGGGTTTCGCTACTTCGGGTCTTTTAACTGAAATACATCAATCCGCAATATTAGTACCTGCTCTCCAATCCCATTGGTTAATGATGCACGTAAGTATGATGGTATTGGGCTATGCAGCTCTTTTGTGTGGATCATTATTATCACTAGCTCTTCTAGTCATTACATTTCGAAAATTCATAAGGATTTTTAGTAAAAGCAAAAATTTATTAACTGAGTTATTTTCCTTTGGTGAGATTCAATACGTGAATGAAAGAAACAATGTCTTACAAAACACTTCTTTGATTTCTTCTCAAAATTATTACAGGTATCAATTAATTCAACAATTGGATCGATGGAGTTATCGTATTATTAGTTTGGGTTTTATCCTTTTAACCATAGGTATTCTTTCGGGAGCAGTATGGGCTAATGAAGCATGGGGATCCTATTGGAATTGGGATCCAAAAGAGACTTGGGCATTTATTACTTGGACCGTATTTGCGATTTATTTACATATTCGAACAAATAAAAATTTTGAAAGTATAAATTCTGCAATTGTGGCCTCAATGGGCTTTTTTATAATTTGGATATGCTATTTTGGAGTTAATCTATTAGGAATAGGGTTGCATAGTTATGGTTCATTTACATTACTATCTAATTGAATTGAATAAAGTACTTGACAACTAGAAGCATAGGACAGCATACGTATATATATGAAAACCATCAAGAACCATTTGAATCAAGTAATGGAAATGGAATGATTCAAATGGTTCTCAAAATGTCAAAAATCTCTGGTTATATGTTTATAATAGAATTCCAATTTTTTATTTAACTTAAGAGCAGAAAAATACTTTTTTTATTGTACAATGAACAATTTTAAAAATCATCGTATTTTATATTTTAGTTTATTCACAAAACCTATCTATAAAAAAAATTCGATATAATAGCTTCGACCTTGTCAACTGATAATGCGAAAACGAAATCGGGATAAATACCAATACCTATTACAGGTAAAAGGATAGAAATCGAAACAAATAACTCTCGCGGTCCAGAATCAAAAAAATAAGAGTTTGGGGCATTAAAAAGCTTGTATCCATAGAACATTTGTCGTAACATAGATAATGAATAAATAGGAGTTAATATCATTCCAATTGCCATTACAAAAGTAATTAATACTTTTGTCATTAAAAGATATTTTTGGCTAGTAAGTATTCCAAAAAAAACTATCAATTCGGCAACAAAACCGCTCATGCCCGGTAATGCAAGCGAAGCCATTGATAAGATACTGAAAGTCGTGAATATTTTTGGAATTGCGATAGCCATTCCGCCCATTTCGTCGAGATAAACAAGTCGTATTCTATCATAACTCGTTCCGGCCAAGAAAAAAAGCGCAGCGCCAATAAATCCGTGAGAAATTATTTGTAAAATGGCCCCATTGAGCCCCGTATCGCTTATAGAACCAATTCCTATAATTATGAAACCCATATGAGATACAGAGGAATAAGCGATTCTTTTTTTTAAATTACGCTGACCGGGAGATGTTGAAGCTGCATAGATTATTTGAATTGTGCCTACTATCATCAACCAGGGAGAAAATATAGAATGGGCATGGGGTAATAATTCCATATTGATCCGAACCAATCCATACGCTCCCATTTTTAATAAGATTCCGGCTAAAAGCATACAAGTACTATAATGTGCCTCTCCATGGGTGTCTGGTAACCATGTGTGTAAGGGTATGATCGGTGATTTGACAGCAAAAGCAATAAGAAATCCAATATAGAATATTATTTCTAGTGCTACAGGATACGATTGATTAGCTGATGTTTCAAAACTTAATGTCGGTTCATTGGAACCATATAAACCAATACCTAGAACTCCCATTAATAAAAAAACGGAACCTCCGGCAGTGTACAAAATAAATTTTGTAGCTGAATACAAACGTTTCTTTCCTCCCCACATGGCTAGAAGTAGATAAACGGGAATTAATTCTAACTCCCACATGATGAAAAAAAGTAAAAGGTCTTGAGAAGAGAATGGTCCTATTTGACCGCTATACATTGCTAACATTAGGAAATGAAATAGTCGGGAATCTCGAGTAACGGGCCAAGCCGCTAAAGTAGCTAAAGTTGTGATAAACCCTGTCAGTAAAATGGGTCCTATAGAAATTCCATCTATTCCCAACCTCCAGTAAAAATCAAAAAAATTGATCCATTTATAATTCTCCGTTAGTTGCATTAACGGATCATCCAATTGGAAACGATAACCGAATACATAGGTTGTTAGAAGGAGTTCAAGCGCGCATATACATATAGTATACCACCTTATTACCTTATTTCCTCTATGAGGAAGAAAGAAAATTAAGGAACCCGCGGATATTGGCAAAACTACAATTAGCGTTAACCAAGGAAAATTATTCATGGTAAAAACAAAATAAACTTGGACCAGAAAAACCCGTGCTCGAAATAAATAATAAATATATTTTGAGCGCGGGTTTTTGTCGGTAAGAGTAAAAAAATCAAATGTATTCGAGTAGGGTTTTCTGGAACGTATTAATAAGCTAGACCCATACTTCGAGTTGTTTCATGCCATAAATAAACGCGAACACTCAAGAAATCCGTTGGGCAGGCGGATTCACATCTCTTACAACCAACACAGTCCTCTGTTCTTGGAGCGGAAGCGATTTGCTTAGCTTTACATCCGTCCCAAGGTATCATTTCTAATACATCGGTTGGGCAGGCTCGCACACATTGAGTACACCCTATACACGTATCATAAATCTTTACTGAATGTGACATTGAATCTATAAATTTTTGAACGTCAGAAATTTTCGATCTAGTAAACTTGTAAATGACTCATATATTTAGACATCCAGATGAATCAATAATTTACCAGAAATTTTGAAACAATCTACTTCTGGATCGACTCATGCGATAGAGCCAAGATACTTTGATTTCTTACATTTTCGAAAACATGGATTAGATTTAATGTATGGTCATTTAATTCGAATTTATGAATATTAAAATTTCAATGATTAATACAATACTACTTATTCAACAAATTCGATTGATTGATACGAGTTGATTTTCTGTTACGATAAATTGACGAAACAATAGCCGGTCCAATAGCTGCTTCAGCGGCGGCAATAGCTATAATAAAAATTGAGAAAACATTTCCTTTTAATTGCCGACTATCAAAAAAATCAGAAAATGTTACGAAATTTATATTAACCGCATTCAGTATAAGTTCAAGACACATAAGGGCTCTAACCATATTTCGGCTCGTGATCAATCCATAGATACCGATAGAAAATAAGTAGGCACTCAAAACAAGTACATGCTCGAGCATCATTGACTAACTCCTTATCAATTTTGATTCATTTCAATATGAACTGAACAATAATTCAACAGATTCAATTGACTAGAATATAAAGTCCGGAACAAAGGAATATATTGTATTGGTAATAGATTAAATAAAAGAATGTCTATTTTGAGTTTTAGACATAACCAATCCCTATTTAAAAATTGAAGAAAAAAAAATGTAATAACACAGAACAGAATTGAATTTGGATTACTGTTGCTAATTCTAGAGATTTTTTACTGGCGCGCTACGGCAATTGCGCCTATCAAAGCGACTAAAAGAATTATCGAAATGAATTCAAATGGAAGAAAAAAATCTGTTGATAAATGAATTCCAATTTGTTGACTATTACTTATCAAATCTTGCTCTATAATCTGGTTTGATCTTGTAGTCCAAATAATCCCGTACCATGACGTATCTGTAATAGTAACCATTAGTAAAACAAAAATACTTGTACAAACAGGCAAAGTAAACCTGTCCCCAACAGTCCAAAGATTAAAATCTTTGTAATATTCTGAACCATTCATGAACATCACAGCAAATACAATCAAAACATTTATAGCTCCTACGTAAATAAGAAGTTGTGCAGCAGCTACAAAATAGGAGTTTAATAGAATATAGAATAAGGATATACAAACAAGAACCAGTCCCAATGAAAAGGCGGAATAAATGGGGTTGGTAAATAATACCACACCTATACCGCCTAGTATAAGACCCGATCCCAGAAAGACTAAAAGAAAATCATGTATTGGTCCAGGCAAATCCATTATATGTAAAATAAGAGATAAATAAATCGAAATGTTTTTCATGACCTTATTGAGACCTGACCAGAATTTTTTTTATAATTTTTGAGAAACTCCTAATTAAATCCTAAGGGATGTGACTAAATGTAGGTACAATTATTGGGCTAATTTTATTCTTTATCTGAAGGAGTAGTTCTAATGCGGAACTTTATATTTCGAAATATATAAAGATATATTAATTAATAGATTTTAAATCCAAATTAAGACTTGGTTCTTACCAATCAATCAATACTTGGAATTTCTAGTTATTGACCAAACAAAACGAAAGAACCCAAAATTTCTTTAAATTAGATCAAAACCGAACCTTAGTATTGTTAAAGTAATTGGAAATTTTTCTTTAATCAAGAGATTTACTTTTTTTTATTTGAGGCGAATTTAAAATTGTTCTAATTGTATAATCGTCAATTACTGACATTGGTAAACGACCCAAAGCAATTTGATTATAATTTAATTCGTGACGATCATAAGTAGAAAGTTCATATTCTTCAGTCATTGATAAACAATTTGTTGGACAATACTCAACACAATTTCCACAAAATATACAGATTCCGAAATCAATACTGTAATTAAGTAATCGTTTCTTGCGAATATCCGTTTCCAATTTCCAATCAACAACGGGTAGATCTATAGGACATACACGAACACATACTTCGCAAGCAATACATTTATCAAATTCAAAATGAATTCGACCACGGAAACGCTCCGCGGTGATTAATTTTTCATAAGGATATTGAATAGTTACGGGTAAACGATTTGCGTGGGATAAAGTAATCATGAAACTTTGACCAATGTACCTTGCAGCCCGTACTGTTTGTTGACCATAATTCATGAACCCAGTTACCATAGAAAACATATCGTGAATATATATATATGAATAATTTTTTGTTTGTTTATTTCTCTTGGTTGAGACAAGTTGTGAATTATAGAATATTCCTTTACAGCGAAAAGAGTTGTGAAGAAGTTGTTAATAATAGATTACCGAGCGAGATAGGTAAAAGGAATTTCCATCCAAGATTTAATAGTTGGTCCATTCTTAGCCTCGGCAAAGTCCATCTTGTTGTGATAGGAATGAACAAGAACAAATAAGTTTTAGCTAATGTAATAAAGATACCAATTGTCGCTCCAAAGACTCCGCCCATTTTATTTATTTCAAAAAACTCAGAAAGATATATGTCCGGAATAGAGATATTCCAACCTCCCAAGTAAAGAACTGTTACAAATAATGAAGAAACTAATAGGTTTAGATAGGAAGCAACATAAAATAAACCGAATTTGATACCCGAATATTCGGTTTGATAACCTGCTACTAATTCTTCTTCTGCTTCTGGTAAATCAAAAGGTAATCTCTCACATTCTGCTAGGGAAGAGATGAGAAAAATGATAAACCCTATAGGCTGCCGCCACAAATTCCACCCCCCCAAACCGTATTTTGATTGCGCCTCAACTATATCAATTGTACTTGAACTGTTAGATAATCATAGTCGGTGATACCATCACCGTTACCATCGCTATTACAGAACCGTACATGAGATTTTCACCTCATACGGCTCCTTGAAGGCCATAAATAAATCTAAGGACCGGTTAAGTTTTATTTTTATTTTATCTTGATATGTTTGTAGGATGAATAAGCTCAAACTTTATTGGACGGTCCAAAATTAGACCAATTGAATTCTGTCTGTTATAACTATTAGTTTTTTATTTAATTAATTATTATTTTAATAATTAAATTAATTAAATAAAAAAAAACACAAAGTACTTCTGAATTGATCTCACCCCTTCTTTAAATAATTAAAATTATTCTTTGTTGAGTAATAACTTAATTCTTCAATAAAATACTTCTTGTAGAAATATCAATAACCCGTCTTTTTCACTAAAAAAAAATTCCATATTAATTATTAATTCATGAATTATGATACAAATTCTATATATATGAATATGGAAAAAGATAAAAAAGATTTTTTTTATTGGAATTGGGTTTCTTTCTCTTTTTTTTTTTTTTTCGTTCCTATTCTTCTTTCTATTTCTGAGAAAAAGAGGGCTTACAAAATAAAGTAAAGGTTTTTTTCGTTCCCAATAGTTATGTATTTAATCGGTGGATAGGAGCATACTCTGGATTGGAATCGTGCCTTGGGGAGTACTGCCTAATAATTTCTACTAACTTTAAGCCCCAATTAGTATTCTTTGTTTGTATATTATGTCAAAATGTTCTTTTGGATAATTTACATAATATTCATTTCCATTACAAATCCGTTTCATATCTTGGTGTTTCTAACCATCCACTCGTTTTTGTTCAACCCCCCGTTATGATAATACGTGTATGGTAATACATACAAATAATAGTTAAAACTCAATACGGTGGATCTTTTGAGCCCGCTTCAAGTCAGGATGACTAATCAACCAATCTTGGGGTAAACGGTTTCTTATGTTTATTTCCGTTTAACTCTTTAACTCTTATACATGGAAAATGAGACTCAATATTTTTACTGCGAATTTATATATTCTAAATTATCTTATTTATACATACTTATTTATATATTATATAAAAGCTGTTTTCTTTCACTCATATAACTATTTGATTTAATTCTTCAATCCGAAATCCGAATAATTAATAAAAAAAAAAATGAAGATATCTACTCTACTCAATTCATTCCACCACTTTCCTAGAAAGAAAGAATAAAGAAAAGTTTATGTCTATATATCAACGAATCGCACGTAGAGATATGGATAACACACATAAAGTTAATGGTATTTCATAACTAATCGATTGAGCAGCAGCTCGTAGACCACCTAAAAAGGAATATTTATTATTTGACCCGTATCCTGACATAAGAAGTCCAATGGGAGCAATACTTGAAATGGCAATCCATAAAAAAACACCAATATTTAGATCCGCTAAAACAAGGCGATAACCAAACGGAACTACTAAATAGCTTATTAAAATTGATATAACTGCTATGGATGGACCGATACTGAATAAACGAGTATCCCCTCTAGATGGAAAAAGATTTTCTTTGAAAAGAAGTTTTGTCCCATCTGCTAGAGCTTGAAGAACTCCCAAAGGGCCGGCGTATTCAGGTCCAATACGTTGTTGTATTCCCGCGGATATTTCTCTTTCTAACCATACAATTACCAGTACGCCTATTGTGATTCCCAATACAAGAGTCAAAATAGGAATAAATAACCATATAATTCCATAGACCTCTTTTAAAAATTCCAATCTATAAAAAGAATCGATATCCTGTACTTCTGGTGTATCAATTATCATTTCAACGATCAACCTCTCCCATAATGATATCTATACTGCCTAGTATTGTCATAATATCAGCCAATTTCATTCTTTTAACTAACTGAGGAAGAATTTGCAAATTGATAAAACCCGGCGGTCGAATTTTCCATCTCCAAGGAAAACCACTCCGATCCCCTATCAGAAAAATCCCCAGTTCTCCTTTTGGGGCTTCGACTCTCACATAAAGTTCTTGTTTCGGCAATTCAAATGTAGGAGAAGGTTTTTTACTAATAAAGCGATATTCAAAATCATTCCATTCTGGATTCCCTTCTCTATCAAAGTATCGGATTTCTAAATTCTCATACGGGCCCCCCGGAATTCCTTCGAGAGCCTGTTGAATAATTTTTATGGATTCTATCATTTCACCAATTCGGACTAGATAACGAGCCAATGAATCTCCTTCTTTTTGCCACTGTACTTCCCAATCAAATTCGTCGTAACACTCATACTGATCAACTTTACGAAGATCCCATCGTATTCCGGACGCTCGCAGCATTGGTCCCGATAAACCCCAATTTATTACTTCCTCTCGACCAATAATGCCTACCCCCTCGACTCGTTCTAAAAAAATGGGATTGCGTGTAATAAGTTGTTGATATTCAGCAACCCTTGTTAAAAAATAATTGCAGAAATCCAAACATTTATCTATCCAGCCATGAGGTAAATCAGCCGCTACTCCCCCGATACGAAAATAATTATGCATCATTCTCATACCGGTGGCAGCTTCGAATAGATCATATACTAATTCTCTTTCTCTGAAAATATAGAAAAAAGGAGTCTGTGCACCAATATCCGCCATAAAAGGACCGAGCCATAACAGATGAGAAGCTATACGACTCAACTCCAACATAATTATTCTGATATAGCTGGCTCTTTTAGGTACTTGAATATTTCCCAGCTGTTCCGGTCCGTTTACCGTTATTGCTTCTGTGAACATAGTAGCTAAATAATCCCAACGTGTTACATAAGGCAAATATTGTATAATTGTTCGGTTTTCCGCAATTTTTTCCATACCTCGGTGTAAATAACCCAATATTGGTTCACAGTCAATAACATCTTCACCATCTAGAGTAATGATAAGTCGAAGAACACCATGCATTGATGGATGGTGGGGACCCATATTGACTACCATGAGGTCTTTTCTTGTAGCTGGTATATTCATAGTTTTTTCCTTAATTCATTCTTTCATGAATTTCCGAAAACGAAAATAAGTTCATTAAAATTCAAGATCTAATAAATCAAATAATTCAAAATGCCTCTTCAAATTAACGAGTTTTTAATTCTCGAATATCCAACCGATTAATTAATTCTTTATAACCCATTTTATTTTTCTTTGACAAATAAGATAGCAGTCGTTGACGTTTTCCCAAAATTTTACGTAGACCTCTCTGAGATAAATAGTCTTTTTTGTGTAATTGTAAATGTGAAGTAAGTCTTCGTATCCTATTGGTGAAACTAAATATTTGAAATTCTACAGATCCCCTGTTTTCTTCTTTTTCTTCTTGTGAAATAACTGAGACGAATGAATTTTTTACCATAAAATGAAAACCCCTATTTTTTTTTTAATATTTTTGTTGATAGATATATTTATTGATCAGTAATAATAATGTCACTCGTTTTAGTTTGGTATAGACAATAATCTTAAATTTCGTTATAAATTTTGGATTTTTTTAAATCAAATTGAATCAATCCTATTTTCATTTTCAAATTCGATTTAAAAAGGTATACATTTGAAAAGGTATACAAAAAGGTGGTTATTTTCTGCACTCCCAAAAGAAAAAACTTAGTCTTACAATCAGAAGGTCTTAATTGATTCATTTCTAGATCGAATTGATAGGTCATTGAATTACATGTATCAGAATGGAATGTAAGACAATGTATGTGTGCACCTCTTTGTCGTCATAGACCCGCTGTGATATGGGATGGGAAATATAGCAAGGACTAGTAATAAATTTTAAATCGCGGATACATATGTATCCTTAACATACCGAAACGACTGCCGTTATTGGTATCAAACCAATACCGATTCATACAAGCTAAATCTTCTAATCGATAATTGGGCCAAAGAAATAACTTTAATTTAATAAGTTTTTTTTTTAATCCTTTGCTTTTATCCAAACCCTGGCTGTTTACCTTATTCCCATTCCCCAATGCTGAATTTTTATGCATATCATTTCTATTCCTAGAATTGAAACAAATTAGAATTCTAAATTCTCTCCGAAGTCTGGGTGATAAAAGATTTTCAGGAACAAACAAATCATAATTATTTTTATCTCTATTTCCAGTCATCTTTTGATATTTGGTAATGACTTTATCAGAATTCTTATCAACATGGTGTTTTTCTCGGTATTTTTGATTAATTTGGTGTTTACTTTGATGAACCAATGAAATACCAACGGTTTGATACATAATAAATTGTCCATCATTTTTTATAGATAGACGAATCGGTTCAATAATAAAAATTCCTCTTTTGATCAATTCTGTAAGAGTTAAATTTTTCTGAATCATCAGAATATCTAGACTCATTTCTCCCCTTTGAATAGAGGATATAGTTATTTCTCTTGGATTTATCAGTCGAAGCAGGAGACAATATACTTTGATGTTATTGATTATTTTTTTATTTAAAATATCATCCCATCGCAATTGAAAATGCAAATACCTTTTTAGCAAGAAAAAAAACTCTGCTTTTGTGTTGTTCTTGTATTGCTTTTTATTTTTATGTTTTTTCATGTCTGAGCCCATATAATCTTCTTCAACATCTTTTTCTTGGTTTGAAAGAGCGGATTCAAGGTTTGCTTGGTCCGCGGATTCTTTTTGAACTTTATTTCGTTTTTTTAATTCAAGAGATTTTTTTTCATTGGAGGATATAAAAGGATCTCTTTTTTTATTTCCAGCGATGCTTTTGTTTTCAATATCAGTAGCATTTTCGTTTATATTAGAATCTAAAAGAAGTAATTTTATTGGTATAACCCACGGTTTAGTTTTATACAAATTATAAAGTATCAAAAATTCTGGGAAGAACCAATGTTCAAGATTTGATATGGGACTATTTAATATTTCTTCATTCATTCCCATCCAATCCAAAAACCCTTTTTGATTGGATAGGTTGATTTCTTGATCTTGATGAATCGTGAGGTAAAAAAGATCTTGCTTTTTTTTTTTATCAATTATTTGATAATTATTAAGCTTAGCCTTAGTAAATTTTTTGTCAGTATCAATATTGATCCAGGCTTCGATATCTACTTTCTTTCTAAGACAAAAATAGAGAATTCTCCAATCAAAATATTTTCTATCCATATTTTTCTCCATATCTCTAATATCATCTTGTACTAGATCATTATTGATAGGGATAATAGGAATACCTTCCATCAAATTAAATAATTTTCGTTTATGTGTGTTGGAATTCGAAAAAACTTCTTGGTTATTTTTTACGTGAAATGGCGATTCATAAATTGAAGAGTACTTCGTATCTTCAGAATTAATAGATTTATATGCTAACCGATCGTATCTATATTGTTTTTTAAAACTCTCCTTTTGATTCAGTAATGAAGCCTTTTCAAAATTCTTTTGTTTTTCGTAGTGAATAATTTTCATTTTTTTAGATGAATTGCATAAATCCTTATTTTGATTCATACAGTGTTGATTGAATCTATTTTGCCATTTTTGTGTTACTAGTCTAGACCACCTAATCTTAGATATATCATATTGATAATGATTCCTTAACCAATTTGTCCATTGATTCATTCCAAACTTCTGACGATTCTTATGTTTTAATTGAGAATGAAACAATTCTTGTGTTCCAACAAAAGAATCCTTTATTTCATTTTTAATAAAAAGAGCTGCTCCATTATATTGAAAGACAGCTTTTAACTTATATAAATAGAAATTAATAAATTGGGTTTGTGAGAGTTTGTAAAATACATAGGCTTGTGAAAGGTAGGATAAGTCACAAAAATTTTTTGAATTATTATTACTAATATTAGTATTATATAGTGCTTTTTTTAGATTCGAAATAAAGTGAATTAAACTTTGATTTGTTTTATCAATTTTTTCTTGATTTGTTTCATTATCGGTAATGTATTTATTAAATTTTTTTTTTATTGATTCAAGAAATGGTTGTGTATTGATCCTAGGAATATTAATGATCCACAGAAAGATATCTATGTATATCCTTTCAATGAAAATTTTTAAAAAATAATGGAATTTGCGGATTAATCGAACATTTTTTCTTTTTAATATCTGCCAAATATTTTTTTGTGATTCCAACCTTTTATCATCATCACTTATTTTGTTAGAACTAAGATTTCGATCTGGAATTAGAAATCCCCTTTTTTTTTCATTTTTTACTTTTTCTATTTGATTTTTGATTGTGTTTGTTCTATCAGTTAGATCCTGCATTTTTTTTTCTGTCAATGAATAATTTGTCCAATCCCGAGGTATAGTTTGAACGGATGATTCATGAATCATCAAATTATTGATTTTCGAATCGTTTTTAGTTTTACTCAACTCAAATTCATATACGTTTCTTTTTCTCAATCCAAACAGGAGAATTGGGTTTATTTTTGAAAATTCTTTTTTTATTTTTTTTAAAAACTGAATGCTTTTAATGACCCATTTTTTTGTTTCTTTTGAAACATTTAGAAACAAATTCGTTTTTTCTTTTAAAATTCTTAGAATTAGAAAGCATTTCTTTTTCAATTTTATAATTTTTCTTTTGAGTTCTTTAAAAATAGGTTCAAAAAATGAAAGTTGTTTTCTGGGAGAATCAAAAGGGAATTCCGCTTCCATTCCAAAAATTGTTAAAAAACAAAAATCATTTTTGGAATCTTTCTTTTTCATTGGATCGTTATAAGGGGCTCGTAGGTTAGATCTGTGCCAAGGTTTCAGACGAAAAGGAAATAGAATCTTAATCTGAATACCGTCTGTTAACCAGTTTTTTGGAAATTCTTTTTCTGATAATTGAACGCCATTATAAGTGCATTTAACATGCATTTCTCTATTCCAATCCTTTAAATCCTCGGACCATTCGGGAAATTGAAATAATAGCATACGGGTTATATTTTTAACTATTATCAATGAGGGCAATATAATATATTTTCTAAGAATCGATTGGATTACTAACAAAAAACCTCTTATTACTTGAGCAAGTAAAATACTATCCCAGGCTTCCGCTATTTCTATACGTACTTTCTCCTTTCTTTTGTCTTCTTCTTTTTTATCCTCTTCTTTTTTTTTCTCACTTTCTTCTGTGGTTTTCTCTTTCAAATCCGAAATTTTGAGTTCTGTGTTTGTCCACATAAAATTTCTCAAAATTAGGTTTATACGTTCGGAAATATCAAAAGAAAAAAAGGGGGATTTGTCTATTCGGTCCAAAAAAAGGGGGGAGTGTACATCTGCCTCAAAAAATTTCCAAGTAACGATTTTACGTCTTTGAGCACGCACGGAGCCTTTGATTATGTCTCGACGAAAATCCGATTGTTGTGAATAACGTATCAAAGCTACTTCGTCTGTTTGATCAGTATTATTAGTTTCTTGCGTATTATTATAAGTATCAGTATCAGTATTCTGTTGGTTATCAGTAAAAATAACTACACGTTTGGCTTTTCTTGAGCGAATCTCATGATCCTCTACCACACTTTCCTCGGTTTCTCCCTCCTGTTGTTCCAAATCGTTAATTAATTTGTATGACCAACGAGGGACTTTTTTATGGATTTCTTTTAGTGCAATAGATTTGTTTTTTTTCGTTTTCTCGTTGTGAAGAGTTCTATCTGCATCAAATAAAAAGTTTAAGATTTTTATTCTATCTTCTGAATCAATTCTTACTTGTTCGTGTTCAGGAACTAAAAAAGGTCTTTTAAAATTTAAACTTGATGTTGATTTTACAGCAAGTTCATTGATTAAGTTCAATAAATAATTAATTTGCTTTGCGCATGTTTTTCTAGCAAATGGGTTTAGTTTCTGTTCAAATTCTAGGCGATTAATAATAAGAAGGATACTATGAATCTTATTTATACAAAACCTTTCTATATAATTTTTTATATAAATTTCATTTTTAATTGAGAGTGAAAACAATTTTTTGATTCGTCCGCGATTGGATCCATTTAATAAAGGATCATATATTTTTGGTAAATATTCTTTTTTAGTTTTATCATTACACAACCTAATTCTTTTTTCAAGTACATTCAGAACAACGGATTCCTTAGCGAGAGTTTTAGATAAATTTTTGTCGAGAGCTTTTACTCTATTTATAAAAATTTTGCTTATAGTTTTCTTTTTATGTTCATTGGTATAACTCCAATGATTATAAAATTCATTAGATTCATTAGAGGGGACTTTTTCCTTTGGGAACAGGGACGTCTTTCTTTGCATCATTTCCAAAAAAGTTGCCAAACTGGGAGGGTACGTAAAAACAATTCTTTCTTTGCCATCACTTTGACATGTATAAAAAAAATATTGTGACATTTCAGTTCTTACGGCATTTTCAAATCGATTGTTTTTTATATACCGTAGCGGACGATTCCATCGTTTAGGGTCGAAAAGAATAGTTACAACCGGTTTTTCAAACCGGAAGAGATCTTTTTTTTCTTTAAATATTTCTAACTTCGAATTTTCTTGT